GTTTGCGTAGCTTAAATAAAGCATAACACTGAAGATGTTAAGATGGGCCCTAGAAAGCTCCGCAGACACAAAAGTTTGGTCCTGACTTTATTAACAGTTTTAACTTAACTTACACATGCAAGTCTCCGCACTCCTGTGAGGATGCCCTAGCCTTCCCACTTCGGGGGCAAGGAGCTGGTATCAGGCACAATACACCATTTTGGCCCACGACACCTTGTTTAGCCACACCCTCAAGGGTTTTCAGCAGTGATAGACCTTAAGCCATGAGTGAAAACTCGACTTAGTTAAAGTTAAGAGGGCCGGTAAAACTCGTGCCAGCTACCGCGGTTATACGAGAGGCCCAAATTGTTAATGCATCGGCGTAAAGCGTGGTTAAGAAAACATAAATATACTAAAGCCGAATACCTTCAAAGCTGTCATACGCACATCGAAGGAAAGAAGTCCAACTACGAAAGTGGCTTTATATTGTCTGAGCCCACGAAAGCTAGGGAACAAACTGGGATTAGATACCCCACTATGCCTAGCCCTAAACATTGACAGTGTTTTTACATCGACTGTCCGCCTGGGAACTACGAGCGTTAGCTTAAAACCCAAAGGACTTGGCGGTGCTTTATATCCACTTAGAGGAGCCTGTTCTAGAACCGATAATCCCCGTTAAACCTCACCCCTCCTTGTTCTTTCCAGCCTATATACCACCGTCGCAAGCTTACTCCTTAAGGAACCTACAGTAAGCTCAACCGGCACTGCCCAAAACGTCAGGTCGAGGTGTAGCGTACGGAGGGGGAAGAAATGGGCTACATTTCCTAACACAGGATAATACGAAAGATAGCATTGAAAATTGCATCTGAAGGTGGATCTAATAGTAAGCAGAAAATAGAGAGTCCTGCTGAAACCGGCCCTAAAGCGCGTACATACCGCCCGTCACTCTCCCCAAGCTAAAATTTTAACTAACTAAAACCACTTAACTGCAAAGGGGAGACAAGTCGTAACATGGTAAGTGTACCGGAAGGTGTACTTGGAACAATCAGGGCTTAGCTGAGACAGTAAAGCATCTCCCTTACACTGAGAAAGCATCCGTGCAAATCGGATAGCCCTGACGCTCAACAGCTAGCCCACCCCACCAAATACAACAACCCCTATTAATACCCCCTAAGACACTAACCCCATAACAACAAACCATTTTTCCACCTGAGTATAGGCGATAGAAAAGGACATTCGGAGCAACAGAGAAAGTACCGCAAGGGAACGCTGAAAAAGAAATGAAACAAATAACATAAGCTTACAACAGCAGAGAGACAAACTCGTACCTTTTGCATCATGGTCTAGCCAGTAACACTCAAGCAAAGAGCACTTTAGTTTGATACCCCGAAACTAGGTGAGCTACTTCAAGACAGCCTAACCAATAGGGCTAACCCGTCTCTGTGGCAAAAGAGTGGGAAGAGCTTCAAGTAGCGGTGACAAACCTATCGAACCTAGTAATAGCTGGTTGCCTAAGAAATGGATAGAAGTTCAGCCTTCCAGCTTCTTTATTCACACACAGTTTATACTTCATCCTGACGATAAATAGAAACCGGAAGAGTTAATCAAAAGGGGAACAGCCCCTTTGATACAAGACACAACTTCACCAGGTGGGTAAAGATCATAATAATAAATAAAGCCTGTGCCTAGGTGGGCCTAAAAGCAGCCATCCCTACAGAAAGCGTTAAAGCTCAAACACATTCTACCCCTACCTATTCTGATAACCTATCTCAACCCCCTAATTTTATTAGGCCATCCCATGACCCCATGGGAGTGATAATGCTAGAATGAGTAATAAGAAAGGTCCAATGCCTTTCTCCACGCACAACTGCATATCGGAACGGACTCCCCGCCGAACTCTAACGGTCCCAAATAAAGAGGGCACTGAATAGCAAACACAACAACTAGAAATCTATTCAACACACAACCGTTAACCCCACACTGGTGTGCTCACATGGAAAGACTAAAAGAGAAAGAAGGAACTCGGCAAACACTATCGGCCTCGCCTGTTTACCAAAAACATCGCTTCTTGCAAACTATGAATAAGAAGTCCTGCCTGCCCTGTGACTATATGTTTAACGGCTGCGGTATCCTGACCGTACGAAGGTAGCGCAATCACTTGCCTTTTAAATAGAGACCTGTATGAATGGCAAAACGAGGGCTCAACTGTCTCCTTTCTCAAGTCAATGAAATTGATCTCCCCGTGCAGAAGCGGGGATAAACCCATAAGACGAGAAGACCCTATGGAGCTTTAGATGCAAGGACAGATCACGTTAAGCACCTCTTAACAAAGAACCAAACCGAACGAACCCTGTCCCAGTATCTTTGGTTGGGGCGACCGCGAGGAAAAACAAAACCCCCGCATGGACTGAGGACACACCATTCTCCCCTCTCCTCACAGCTAAGAGTTTCCACTCTAAGAACCAGAACTTCTGACCTACAAAGATCCGGCAATGCCGATCAACGGACCCAGTTACCCTAGGGATAACAGCGCAATCCCCTTTTAGAGCCCATATCGACAAGGGGGTTTACGACCTCGATGTTGGATCAGGACATCCTAATGGTGCAGCCGCTATTAAGGGTTCGTTTGTTCAACGATTAAAGTCCTACGTGATCTGAGTTCAGACCGGAGTAATCCAGGTCAGTTTCTATCTATGAAATGATTTTTTCTAGTACGAAAGGACCGAAAAAATGAGGCCCATGCTAAAAGCACGCCTTATCTACACCTAATGAAGCCAACTAAATTAGACAAGATGACATCCCCCTATTGCCCGAAATAATGGCATGTTCAGGTGGCAGAGTCCGGTCATTGCAAAAGGCCTAAGCCCTTTCCACAGAGGTTCAAGTCCTCTCCTAAACTGTTCCCGTCGAGAGAGCAACCACCTGCCCCGTACAAAAGGCTCACCCCCTTTCCTCGACGATGCTGTCAACCCTCATTACTCACCTCATCAACCCCCTCGCATACATCGTTCCAGTCCTCTTAGCCGTCGCATTCCTCACTCTAATTGAACGAAAAGTCCTAGGCTACATACAATTGCGAAAAGGGCCTAACATCGTGGGCCCTTACGGCCTCCTCCAACCTATCGCTGACGGCCTAAAACTCTTTATTAAAGAGCCAGTCCGCCCCTCCACTTCTTCCCCGATCCTCTTCCTTTTTACACCAATGCTAGCCCTCACACTCGCCCTCATGATGTGAGCACCTATACCCCTACCTTACCCCGTAATTGATCTAAACCTAGGTATCCTATTCGTCTTAACCTTATCTAGTTTAGCAGCATATTCAATCTTAGGGTCAGGCTGAGCATCCAACTCAAAATACGCCTTAATAGGAGCCCTACGTGCCGTAGCCCAAACCATCTCTTACGAAGTAAGCCTCGGCCTAATCCTTTTAGTTGCAATTATTTTCACGGGCGGCTTCGCCCTCCAAACTTTCAACATTACACAAGAAGCCGTATGACTAGTCCTCCCTCTCTGACCCCTGGCCGCAATATGATACGTTTCTACACTAGCAGAGACTAATCGTGCACCCTTTGATTTAACCGAAGGCGAATCAGAATTAGTCTCCGGCTTCAACGTAGAATACGCAGGGGGCCCATTTGCCCTATTTTTCCTAGCAGAATACTCCAACATCCTCCTTATAAACACCCTCTCTGCCATCTTATTCCTGGGCGCCTCCCACATTCCTGCCTTCCCAGAAATTACCTCCATAAACTTAATAACCAAAGCAGCCCTTCTTTCAATTGTCTTCCTATGACTCCGAGCCTCCTACCCTCGATTCCGATACGACCAGCTCATGCACCTCACCTGAAAAAACTACCTCCCCCTTACATTAGCCTTAATCATCTGACACCTCGCCCTCCCTATTGCCTTCGCAGGGCTACCTCCACAACTTTAGCTCCGGACCTGTGCCTGAAACAAAGGGCCACTTCGATAAAGTGAATCATGTGGGTTAAACTCCCTCCAGCTCCTTATTAATCTTAGAAAGTGGGGACTCGAACCCTAACCGAAGAGATCAAAACTCTTAGTGCTACCTAATACACCACTTCCTAGTAAAGTCAGCTAAATAAGCTCTTGGGCCCATACCCCAAAAATGTTGGTTAAAATCCTTCCTTTATTAAATGAACCCCTACATCTTAGCCGCCCTTTTATTTGGACTTGGCCTGGGAACTACAATTACATTCGCCAGCTCCCACTGACTTCTTGCTTGAATAGGGCTTGAAATCAATACCCTAGCAATTCTTCCCCTCATAGCACAGCATCACCACCCACGAGCAGTCGAAGCGACCATCAAATACTTTCTCGTACAGGCAACAGCAGCCGCCACACTACTATTTGCAGCCACAACCAACGCTTGACTAACAGGACAATGAAATATCCAATACGCCTCCCATCCCCTCACCATCACCTTAATCATCACTGCACTTGCCCTCAAAATTGGCCTCGCCCCACTCCACGCATGACTACCCGACGTTCTCCAAGGTCTAGACCTTACAACAGGCCTGATCTTGTCCACTTGACAAAAACTAGCCCCTTTTGCCCTCCTCATCCAATTAACCCCTTCTTACTCCCCAGTCTTAATTATACTAGGACTCATCTCAACCCTTGTAGGAGGCTGAGGAGGCCTCAACCAAACCCAACTACGAAAAATCCTTGCTTACTCTTCAATCGCCCACCTCGGCTGAATAATCCTAGTCTTACAGTTCTCACCCTCCCTCACCTTCCTCACCTTAATTGTTTACCTCATCATAACATCTTCTATGTTCCTTACATTTATTCTGGTTAAAGCAACAAACATTACCTCCCTCGCCATCTCCTGAGCGAAAGCCCCAATCTTAACCTCCCTTGTCCCTCTGACCCTTCTTTCTCTAGGAGGCCTCCCACCTCTCACTGGCTTTATACCAAAATGACTAATTCTCCAAGAACTAACTAAACAAAGCCTGGCCCCTACCGCTACCCTGGCTGCACTCTCTGCTCTATTAAGCCTATACTTCTACCTTCGCCTTTCCTACGCAATAACCTTGACCCTCTCCCCCAACAACCACACAGGAACCGCCCCCTGACGACTCCCCTCCCTTCGCCCAACACTTCCCCTCGCGATCCTCACAACAGCAGCAATCGCCCTCCTTCCCCTCACTCCTGCTATAGCTGCCCTATTTATTTCTTAAGGACTTAGGTTAACCACCAGACCAAGGGCCTTCAAAGCCCTAAGTGGAAGTAGAACTCTTCCAGTCTTTGTAAGCCCTGCGAGACACTAACTCACATCTTCTGCATGCAAAACAGACACTTTAATTAAGCTAAGAGCTTTCACTAGACAGGCAGGCCTCGATCCTACAAACTCTTAGTTAACAGCTAAGCGCCCAAACCAGCGAGCATCCGTCTAGCTTTCCCCGCCTAAACAGAAAAAAGGCGGGGAAAGCCCCGGCAGGCAACTCTCCTGCTTCTTTAGATTTGCAATCTAATATGTAACACACCCCGGGGCTTGGTAAGAAGAAGACTCAAACTTCTGTCTATGGGGCTACAATCCACCGCTTAAAAACTCAGCCATCTTACCTGTGGCAATTGCACGCTGATTCTTTTCGACCAATCATAAAGACATTGGTACCCTATATCTAGTATTCGGTGCCTGAGCAGGGATAGTTGGAACTGCCTTAAGCCTCCTCATCCGTGCTGAACTAAGTCAACCAGGGGCTCTTCTTGGAGACGACCAAATCTATAATGTAATCGTAACAGCACATGCCTTCGTAATAATTTTCTTTATAGTTATGCCAGTAATAATTGGAGGCTTTGGGAACTGACTAATCCCCCTAATAATTGGGGCCCCCGATATGGCTTTCCCCCGAATAAATAATATAAGCTTCTGACTCCTACCCCCCTCCTTCCTTCTTCTCCTAGCTTCCTCCGGAGTAGAAGCTGGTGCCGGGACAGGATGAACCGTCTACCCTCCCCTCGCTGGAAACCTAGCCCACGCAGGGGCCTCCGTAGACCTAACTATCTTCTCACTCCACTTAGCAGGTATTTCTTCCATCCTTGGGGCTATTAATTTTATCACTACTATCATTAACATAAAATCACCTGCCGCCTCCCAATACCAAACCCCTCTCTTCGTCTGAGCCGTACTAATCACCGCAGTACTTCTTCTTCTATCCCTCCCAGTTCTCGCTGCCGGTATTACTATGCTTCTCACAGATCGAAATCTGAACACTTCTTTCTTTGACCCCGCAGGAGGAGGAGACCCAATCCTATACCAACATCTATTCTGATTCTTTGGTCACCCTGAAGTCTACATCCTTATTCTCCCTGGGTTCGGAATAATTTCTCACATCGTTGCCTACTACTCAGGTAAAAAAGAACCATTTGGTTATATAGGAATGGTCTGAGCTATAATGGCCATCGGACTTCTTGGTTTTATCGTGTGAGCCCACCACATGTTTACAGTAGGTATAGACGTCGACACACGAGCATACTTCACATCTGCAACGATAATCATCGCGATTCCTACAGGAGTAAAAGTATTTAGCTGATTGGCCACCCTTTACGGTGGAACAATTAAATGAGAAACCCCTCTCTTATGAGCACTTGGGTTTATTTTCCTCTTTACAGTAGGAGGTCTTACAGGAATCGTTCTAGCCAACTCATCTCTTGACATCGTCCTCCACGACACATACTACGTCGTTGCACACTTCCACTATGTACTGTCAATGGGGGCTGTATTTGCAATTGTTGCTGCCTTCGTCCACTGATTCCCACTCCTTTCAGGATACACCCTTCATGAAACCTGAACAAAAATCCACTTTGGGATCATGTTTGCAGGAGTCAATCTAACTTTCTTCCCCCAACACTTCCTGGGACTAGCAGGTATGCCTCGCCGATACTCAGACTACCCTGACGCCTACGTACTATGAAACACCGTCTCTTCTATTGGCTCCCTCATCTCTCTAGTGGCTGTAATTTTATTCTTGTTCATTATCTGAGAAGCCTTTGCTGCCAAACGTGAAGTCCTTTCAGTCGAAATGACTTCAACTAACATTGAATGACTACACGGCTGCCCTCCTCCTTACCACACATTCGAAGAACCTGCATTCGTTCAGATCCAGTCACACCCCACTCGAGAAAGAAGGGAATTGAACCCCTGTTAGTTGGTTTCAAGCCAATCGCATAACCGCTCTGCCACTTTCTTAATGAGATACTAGTAAAATTTGTATTACACTGCGTTGTCAATGCAGAGTTGCAGGCTACCACCCTGCGTATCTCTCACCCCATGGCACATCCCTCACAACTAGGATTTCAAGATGCACACTCACCTCTTATAGAAGAACTCTTACACTTTCACGACCATGCCCTCATGATTGTCTTTCTTATTAGCACATTTGTCTTATACATTATTACAGCCATAGTCGCGGTAAAACTCACTAATAAGCACATCACAGACTCCCAAGAAATTGAAATAATCTGAACTATCCTCCCAGCCTTTATCCTAATTCTTATTGCCCTTCCATCCCTCCGTATTCTGTACCTTATGGATGAAATTAACGACCCCCACCTAACAATTAAAGCTGTCGGCCACCAATGATACTGAAGCTATGAATACACTGACTACGAAAATCTTGAATTCGACTCATATATAATCCCAACACAAGACCTATCTCCCGGACAATTCCGACTATTGGAAGCAGACCACCGAATAGTCGTCCCAGTTGAATCCCCCATTCGAGTCCTAATTTCTGCCGAAGACGTACTTCACTCATGAGCAGTCCCAACTCTAGGTGTAAAAATAGACGCAATCCCAGGCCGCCTAAATCAAACAACCTTTATTACAACCTCGCCTGGAGTATTCTACGGGCAATGCTCAGAAATTTGTGGGGCTAATCATAGCTTTATACCCATTGTAATCGAAGCTGTACCCCTGAAACACTTTGAAAACTGACTTTCCCTAGTGCTTGAAGAAACTTCACTAAGAAGCTAAACAGGACCATAGCGTTAGCCTTTTAAGCTAAAGACTGGTGACTTCCAACCACCCTTAGTGACTATGCCTCAACTTGACCCCTCCCCATGATTCCTCATCTTAGCCCTCTCATGATCTGCCTTCTTAACAATTATCCCCGCAAAATTATTGCGACACACCTCTCTCAACACAGTTACTCATCAACATGCACAAGAACGTCCAACTACCTCCTGAACCTGACCATGGCACTAAATCTTTTCGACCAGTTTATAAGCCCCACCTATTTAGGTATCCCGCTCGTAGCACTAGCTATTTTCCTCCCATGACTGCTCTTCCCAACACCTTCTTCTCGATGACTAAACAATCGTCTCCTTACGCTTCAAAACTGATTTGTTACCCGCTTTACACAACAACTCCTCCTACCTTTAAACACAGGAGGACACAAATGAGCTCTCCTTTTCACTTCTCTAATGCTCTTTCTCATTGCCATAAATATATTAGGCCTCCTACCATATACCTTTACCCCAACAACACAACTTTCTCTTAATATAGGCTTTGCCGTTCCCCTATGACTGGCCACAGTCCTAATTGGGCTGCGAAATCAGCCAACCGTGGCCCTAGGCCATCTTCTACCAGAAGGTACCCCCGCTCCCTTAATCCCCGTTCTGATTATCATCGAAACAATTAGCCTGTTTATCCGGCCATTGGCATTAGGTGTACGACTGACAGCTAACCTCACAGCCGGACATTTACTAATTCAGCTTATCTCCACTGCCACATTTGTACTCCTTCCTATGATACCAACAGTGGCAGTCTTCACAGTTACCCTGCTCTTCCTACTTACTCTTTTAGAAGTAGCAGTTGCTATAATTCAAGCATACGTATTTGTACTTCTCCTAAGCCTATACCTACAAGAAAACGTCTAATGGCCCATCAAGCACATGCATACCACATAGTTGACCCCAGCCCCTGACCTCTAACAGGCGCAATCGCTGCTTTGTTAATAACCTCCGGCCTTGCAGTTTGGTTTCACTTTAATATTACCACACTAATAGCACTTGGCCTAGTACTTCTTATCCTTACAATAATTCAATGATGACGGGATATCGTTCGAGAAGGCACATTCCAAGGACATCACACCCCTCCGGTCCAAAAAGGTCTTCGATACGGTATAATACTTTTCATCGCCTCTGAAGTTTTCTTCTTTCTAGGCTTTTTCTGAGCCTTCTACCACTCAAGCCTTGCCCCAACCCCTGAATTAGGAGGTGCTTGGCCCCCAACAGGTATTACAGTACTTAACCCATTTGAAGTGCCCCTCCTCAATACAATTGTCTTAATCGCATCTGGAGTCACAGTCACATGAGCTCACCACAGCATTATAGAAAATGAACGAAAACAGGCAATTCATGCCCTATTCCTAACAATTCTCCTCGGCCTTTATTTTACCCTACTCCAGGCCATAGAATACTACGAAGCGCCCTTTACAATTTCAGATGGAGTCTACGGCTCTACTTTCTTCGTAGCAACAGGCTTCCACGGACTACATGTAATCATTGGATCAACTTTCCTTGCTGTTTGTCTCCTCCGCCAAATCCAATATCACTTCACATCAGACCATCACTTTGGATTTGAAGCAGCTGCTTGATACTGACATTTCGTAGACGTCGTTTGACTTTTCCTCTACATCTCTATCTACTGATGAGGCTCATAATCTTTCTAGTACAAATTAGTATAAATGACTTCCACTCATTTGATCTTGGTTAAAATCCAAGGAATGATAATGAATCTAATAATAACAATCACCATCATCACTTCTGTTCTCTCAATTGTACTAATCGCTGTTTCTTTCTGACTACCCCAAATCACCCCCGACTATGAAAAACTCTCTCCCTATGAATGCGGATTTGACCCCCTAGGCACCGCCCGTTTGCCATTCTCCATCCGATTTTTTTTAGTTGCCATCCTTTTCCTCTTGTTTGATCTAGAAATTGCACTCCTTTTACCCCTCCCCTGAGGAAACCAACTTATGTCCCCACTACTAACCTTCCTATGAGCGCTAGCCGTCCTTGTTCTCCTCACATTAGGCCTCATTTATGAATGACTTCAAGGAGGCCTAGAATGAGCTGAATAGGTAATTAGTTTAACAAAAACATTTGATTTCGGCTCAAAAACTTGTGGTTAGAGTCCACAATAACCTTATGGCCCCACCCCACTTCACCTTTTCCTCGGCTTTCATGCTAGGTCTTATAGGCCTGGCATTCAACCGAACTCACCTTCTGTCAGCTCTTCTTTGCTTAGAGTGCATAATACTAGCCCTATTCCTGGCCATCTCCCTATGAACACTACAGCTTACTTCTACAAACTTCACCGCTGCCCCCATATTCCTCCTGGCTTTCTCTGCCTGCGAAGCAGCCGCCGGACTCGCCCTAATAGTTGCCTCTGCCCGAACCCACGGCACCGACCGACTACAAAACCTAAACCTGCTACAATGCTAAAAATTCTCATTCCTACCATCATGCTCGTCCCCACAATCTGAGTCACCCCTGCTAAATGGCTCTGAACAACCTCCCTCGTCCACAGCCTGACGATTGCGCTACTCAGCCTGTCCTGACTTAAAAACCTTCAAGAAATCGGCTGACTGGCACTAAACCCCTACTTAGCCACAGATCTTGTCTCTACCCCACTTTTAATTCTGACTTGCTGACTTCTACCCCTAATGATCCTCGCCAGCCAAAACCACGTAAGCCCCGAGCCAATCAACCGCCAACGTATATATATTACACTTTTAACATCCCTGCAAATCTTCCTAATCCTGGCTTTCGGCGCCACAGAACTCATGCTCTTCTTCATTATATTTGAGGCAACCCTGGTCCCCACCCTTATACTCATCACGCGATGAGGGAACCAAGCAGAACGGCTAAACGCCGGAATTTACTTCCTCTTTTACACACTAGCTGGCTCACTTCCCCTTCTTGTTGCCCTGCTAATTTTACAAAACAACATAAACTCCCTCTCCCTGCTTGCCCTCCAATTCCATAACCCCCTTCACCTCTCAACCCTCTCTGATTATGTCTGATGAGTCGGCTGTACAATAGCCTTTCTAGTAAAAATACCCCTATATGGTGTCCACCTTTGACTACCTAAAGCCCACGTCGAAGCCCCCGTTGCAGGCTCCATAGTTCTTGCCGCCGTTCTCCTAAAACTAGGAGGCTACGGACTAGTCCGCATAGCCTCTATTCTTGGCCCCGCTCCCAAAGAACTAAGTTACCCTTTTATTGCCCTGGCACTTTGAGGCCTAATCATAACAGGATCCACCTGTTTACGTCAACTCGACATAAAAGCCCTTGTCGCTTACTCTTCAGTAAGCCACATGGGCCTTGTAGTTGGAGGTGTTCTTATTCAAACAGCTTGAGGCCTCTCCGGCGCATTAATTCTTATAATTGCCCACGGACTAACCTCCTCCGCACTCTTCTGTCTCGTCAACACAGTTTATGAGCGAGTCCACAGCCGAACCATGATACTAGTCCGAGGACTACAAATGGCCCTCCCCCTAATAACCCTATGATGATTCATTGCAAGCCTTGCTAACCTCGCCCTCCCTCCCCTCCCCAATTTTATAGCAGAACTCATAGTTATGTCTTCTTTATTTAACTGATCCTACTGAACCCTAATCCTAACAGGGCTAGGCATAACAATTACTGCAGGCTACACGCTCTACATATTCATCTCCACACAATGAGGTTTGCTCCCCAAATTTTTACCACTACTTGAACCCACCCACTCCCGAGAGCATTTACTAATGGCCCTCCATCTTCTCCCCCTCCTTCTACTAATTCTTAAACCAGATCTAATTGGAGGACTATGAATGGCCATATGTCGACATAGTTTAACAAAAATATTAGGTTGTGGTCCTAAAGATAAGGGTTAAACTCCCTTTGTCCACCAAGAGAGGCTTGCAAGCAACGAATACTGCTAACTTTCGCCACCTTGGTTGAAATCCAGGGCTCACTTGTCCCGCTTCTAAAGGATAATAGTCATCCACTGGCCTTAGGCACCAGAGACTCTTGGTGCAAATCCAAGTAGCAGCTATGAATCCCTCCTCAATTTTTTTAACCTCCTCTCTCGTTATTATTTTAGTCCTCCTTGTATACCCCCTTCTCACAACCCTAAATATCAACACCCCAAAAGAAAATTGAGCACTCATCCAAGTCAAAACAGCAGTAAAATTAGCTTTCTTCACCAGCCTCCTCCCTCTGTTCCTATTTCTTAACGAAGGCACCGAAACTATCATTACCACTTGAAACTGATTCAACATCCAAACCTTCGACGTAAACGTAAGCTTTAAATTTGACTGCTACTCCATTATCTTCACCCCAGTCGCCCTTTACGTGACCTGATCGATTCTTGAATTTGCTTCCTGATACATAGCCTCAGACCCCAACATGAATCGATTTTTTAAATACCTCCTTATCTTCCTTATTGCCATAATTATCCTAGTGACAGCCAATAACCTATTTCAACTTTTCATCGGCTGAGAAGGAGTTGGTATCATGTCCTTCCTTCTTATCGGCTGATGAAGTGGACGAACAGACGCTAACGCTGCCGCCCTTCAAGCCGTCTTATACAACCGAGTCGGCGATGTTGGCCTTATCCTCGCGATAGCCTGACTGGCAATAAAAACCAACTCATGAGAATTTCAACAAATATTTGCATCCTCCAAAAACCTCGACCTAACTTTCCCTCTCCTCGGCCTAATCCTAGCTGCCACCGGAAAATCAGCCCAATTTGGCCTTCACCCTTGACTTCCTTCTGCCATGGAAGGTCCTACACCGGTTTCTGCCCTACTGCACTCCAGCACAATGGTTGTGGCAGGAATTTTTCTTCTTGTCCGCATAAGCCCTTTAATAGAAAACAATACTACTGCCTTAACCACTTGCCTCTGCCTCGGAGCCCTCACCACCTTATTCACAGCAACCTGCGCCCTTACCCAGAACGACATCAAAAAAATCGTTGCTTTCTCGACTTCCAGCCAACTAGGCCTCATAATAGTCACCATCGGGCTTAACCAGCCCCAACTCGCCTTCCTCCACATCTGCACCCACGCCTTTTTCAAAGCCATACTCTTCCTTTGCTCCGGCTCAATCATCCACAGCCTTAATGATGAGCAAGACATCCGAAAAATAGGAGGAACCCACCACCTCACGCCTTTCACCTCCTCCTGCCTCACCATTGGAAGCCTGGCCTTAACAGGCACCCCCTTTTTAGCAGGCTTCTTTTCTAAGGACGCCATCATCGAAGCACTAAATACATCTTACCTAAACGCCTGAGCCCTAACTTTAACCCTTCTAGCCACATCCTTCACCGCCATCTATAGCCTCCGAGTTATCTTTTTCGTCACCATAGGCCACCCCCGATTCAACACACTTTCCCCGATCAATGAAAACAACCCCTCAGTAATAAACCCCCTCAAACGACTAGCCTGAGGAAGCATTATCGCCGGACTCTTAATTACCTCCAACATCTCACCCCTTAAAACACCCATCATAACCATAACCCCCCTACTACGAATAGCAGCCCTCGCCGTATCAATCGCCGGCCTCCTTCTGGCCCTAGAACTTGCCTCCCTTACAAGCAAACAATTTAAACCTGCCCCAAAACTAACTCTACATCACTTTTCTAACATACTAGGATTCTTCCCGTCAGTAATCCATCGTTTTATGCCTAAGTTAAACCTGACCTTTGGCCAAATAGTCGCCACCCAAATAGTTGATCAAAACTGATTAGAAAAAATTGGCCCCATGGCCACTGCAACCCTCAACGCCTCTCCTATTGCTACCACAAGCAACATCCAACAAGGAATAATCAAAACATACCTTGCCCTATTCCTACTAACCCTCCTCCTACTAGCCCTCATAATCTCCCTTTAGACCGCACGAAGCGTTCCTCGACTTAAACCCCGAGTTAACTCTAGCACTACAAACAAAGTAAGAAGCAAAACCCACGCACTAATTACTAACATCCCTCCCCCTAACGAATACATTAAGGCAACCCCACCCAAATCCCCCCGAAACATAGAAAACCCATTTAGTTCCTCCACCGAATGTCAGAAAAACCCCCCTCATCCCTCCCCAAACACACCATAAGCCAAGATTACAATACAAGTATAAACCCCTGCAGAAAACCCGGCACCTTGACTCCCCCACGCTATTGGATGAGCTTCGCTAGCAAGCGCATTCGCGAACATGAACACAATTAGCATCCCTCCTAAGTAAATCAAGAAAAGCAACATACCCAGAAAAATCATCCCCTGTGTCATCAATAAAACTCCACCACAACCTGCAACAAACACCATCCCAAAAGCAGAATAATGGGGAGATGGATTCGAAGCCACCGCCATTGCACCTAACACAACCCCGCCCAAAGACAAATAAAGAACTCAAGTCATTTTAAATTCTTGCCAGGAATTTAACCAGAACCTACGGCTTGAAAGACCATCGTTGTTACTCAACTACAAGAACCTTAATGGCTAGCATTCGCAAAACCCACCCACTACTAAAAATCGTCAATAACTCACTCACTGATCTTCCCACACCCGTTAACATCTCCGCATGATGAAACATCGGCTCCCTCCTAGGACTATGCTTAATTGCCCAAATTCTAACCGGACTATTCCTTGCCATACACTACACCTCTGACATCGCCACAGCATTCTCATCCGTTGCACACATCTGCCGAGACGTAAACTACGGCTGATTAATCCGAAATCTCCATGCCAACGGAGCATCTTTCTTCTTTATCTGCCTGTACCTACATGTCGGACGAGGCTTGTACTACGGCTCCTTCCTTTACAAAGAAACATGAAATACTGGAGTTGTCCTTCTCCTTCTAGTAATAATAACTGCTTTCGTAGGCTATGTCTTACCATGAGGCCAAATGTCCTTCTGAGGTGCCACTGTTATTACCAATCTTTTATCCGCAGTCCCTTACGTTGGCAATACCCTAGTCCAATGAATCTGAGGGGGATTTTCAGTAGACAACGCCACCCTCACCCGATTTTTTACCTTCCATTTCTTACTTCCCTTCATCATTGCAGCCGTTGTTATGCTACACCTGCTTTTCCTCCATGAAACAGGCTCTAACAACCCCCTTGGTCTTAACTCAGACACAGATAAAATCCCATTTCACCCCTACTTCACCTATAAAGACCTCTTAGGCTTCGCTATTGTCCTTCTCGCCCTAACTTCCCTCGCACTATTCACCCCGAATCTCTTAGGGGACCCGGACAACTTCACCCCCGCCAATCCTCTGGTTACTCCTCCCCACATCAAGCCTGAGTGATACTTCCTATTTGCTTACGCAATTTTACGCTCCATCCCTAACAAACTAGGAGGGGTCCTCGCACTACTAGCCTCAATTCTAGTCCTAATAATTGTTCCTTTCCTCCACACCTCCAAACAGCGAAGCCTCGTATTCCGCCCTTTTACCCAATTCCTATTCTGAACACTAATCGCTAACGTTGCCATTCTCACCTGAATTGGAGGCATGCCTGTTGAATACCCTTTCATTGCTATCGGTCAAATTGCCTCCCTACTATACTTCTCTCTCTTCCTGTTTGCCATTCCTTTAGCAGGATGACTGGAAAATAAAACCCTTTCATGGGCCTAAGCACTAGTAGCTCAGCATCAGAGCGCCGGTCTTGTAAACCGGATGTCAGGGGTTCAACTCCCCTCTACTGCTCAAAGAGAAGGGACTTAAACCCTTTCCGCTAACTCCCAAAGCTAGTATTCTTACAATAAACTACACTTTGATCATAGACTAATATGGAGATTACCATAAACTTATATACCACTATACACTAATGTATTAACACCATTTAATATGTTTGTAATGCATACAAGTTTAAACATATAATGTAATGTTAGTTGGCAAGCGGTGTTTGCAAGGTTTAAAGTGTTCATGTAATAAAAGACATAATACTGTTATAATCCCAAAGCACATGTATGTAAGACATATTCTCCTATCATGATCACTCATCTTTTTAATCAAGTGTGGATAATCCATTATAATCTAAGGCCCAGTAAATGTGGGGGTCGCAATAATTGTTCTAACCGCATCTGGTTCTACAACTCAAGAACATGGATTTACAAACAGGCATGTAATGTTTGGTAAACTGCATTCCTTGAAGCTATGTTAACCCACATATGGCGAGATAACCCCCCATGCCTGGCATTATAAGCTCCACATGTGGTTATTTATTTTTTAGGGTCACTTTATCTTCCATACGTTCCTTGGTAAAGCATCCATTGAAGTCGAACATAACCTATAATAATCCGCATGCAGCCTAAAGGTTGAATAAATTGAATGGTGCTAAGACATAATCTTCATAGAAGTACTAATCCCTCCTTGCACCCACTAATCTTTAAACACTTTTTATTTGCGCCTAAACCCCCCCCCTCCCCCCCCACACTTACTAGAAAAAACTTGCAAACCCCCCCGGAAAACAAGCTTAGACAAGTCCGTGCCTTCCCCCCCCCCACAACAAATCACTTTCATTATTTACAGTAGTTCATTACCTAAACTATTAAGTGGGCTCTTCCCCTTAACTTTCCTTATTTTAATCAAGTCCCTAGAAACCCAGCATATATATGCTTACACAAATATCACTTCTGCATTACAATAATACGCT